AATCTCGTTTAGAAGATGGCATGCCGCCACTCGGACTCGAACCGAGATGCTCTAGCACTGCTTCCTAAGAGCAGCGTGTCTACCGATTTCACCATAGCGGCTTGCTCGAATTCATAATAGCCTATTTATATTCAATAGTCGAGATTGAACAAGTCAATTCAATCAAATATGTTTTTTTAGTAAAAATTAAATTGATAAAAAAAATGAGTTCAAAAGTCAATTTGAAGATTCATTAGTTTCATTTATTTTCCTTTAAGTGTCCATTTATCTTAGGGCTTTTTACGTAGTTTATGCGATTCTAAAATTGAACTCTTGCAGCTATAGAAATCTCTCGCTAGAATAAAATTTTTCATTTTTTACGCTTATTGTCATGTCATTATTTCTGGTTTATCTGATTTCATAATCATAAATTTGAAACAAAAAAGAAATTTTCTCAATGAATCTAAAACTATTTTGTATTTGGAGTACTGCAAATTGACACTTGTACATAATATAATAATATCTCAACAATCAAGTTCTTTTATTGATTCTTTTATTGATGATCTGAAAATTGTAGATATATGGTAAATCCATTACATATGGTAAATGCAATAAATTAAGAAGTTAGTTTTTAACATGGAATCCATTAGTTTCAACAATCTGCCCTTCCCGAAAAGGATAAAAAATTTTATTTATTGGAATTGTAAAGGTCGATGGGGAAAAAAAGACTCCCCACCACCAAAATATGAGTGAAAACAAAAAAAAAAAAAAACAAAAAATTGTATTTATTTTTTTATTTAGATTTTTAGATTTAGAATTCAGAAAATAGAAGAATTATTCTTTTAGACATAACATTAAGATTCTATTTCATATTAATATGAACTTTGATTTTATATTAACAAATTACTGATCCAATTTTTTGAATCAAATGCATTTCTATTATTCCAATATTTTAGGACTTATTTGTTTGTCGTACAAAAAAACTTTTTGAATTCCCGGTAGAAAGAGATTTCCCTAATGACAAAGCTTTTAACGACGCCCAATATCCTTTCATTTTCCAAATATTTTTACGAATACGCTTTTTTGATATCGAAGTACGTTTTTTTGGAACTGCCATTTAAAAATGAAGAAGTTACTCATTGTTATAGTTGGATGTGAAAGACATCTATTGTTCTATTATTATTCTTATTCATTATCTATTTTTTCTCTAAATAATATAATATTCTCTTCATAAAAAAGAAATATAGATATGTCAAAGATCCATGAAAACTGGATCAAAAACGACTCGAAATAACAAAATATTCCGTAAAACCAAAAATTTTTGGTTTGGAACTATTAGCTCGCGTTGTTTATCTCTCAAAGTTATATCTTTAGAATCCGCATGTCATAGAAATCAAATCAAACTTAATAAAAATAAAATAAAAAAAGAATCTAAAAGACCTTTATTTTCGGCATTCTATACTTGATTTACATCTAATAAAATACCAGGATTGTACTTTTGACTAATAAATTGATAGTCAAACTAGAAAAAAATACAACTAAATTCAATTTTAAAATTCGAATGAGACTAGTAATAAATCTGTTAAAAGATACGTGGTTTGATAAAAAAGGATCTCAGTCATTTTTGATCCTTTCTCGCTAAAAAGTTCATTTTAGTTCCATATTTTTCTAAACTTTACTAATAAATTGTTTTTATTGAAATGGAAAACTATCAATCCCATAATGAATTAGTTAATTAATTGAAAATTGGTTAATGAATTGAAATAAACTAACTAAAATCAAGAGTTTTTTTCATTAGACCGATGACCTTAGTTAATCTTATAATTCGTATCAGCATCAAGTACTCTTTTTAGGCTAAATTTTTATCCTTGCTCTATGAATATAAATTTTGATTACGATAAATTATTATATTTTTATTTTACTATTATAAGTGTTCGTTTTTTTATATGTCACTTGGTCATATCATTTGACCAATTGTAACTTTTTTTTTGAATATTTGAACGGTTTTGAAAAGACTCAGAATAATTAATATTAATAAATACTAATATAAACTTATTAAATCAGTTAGTGCATATCTTGATTTTTTATTGACTTTTTCGAAAGGTAAGATCCGATGAATCGGAAACAATTAATTAAGAATAAAAAACTTTTTTTATGGAACAGACATATCAATATGCGTGGATAATACCTTTTCTTCCACTTCCAGTTCCTATGTTAATAGGGTTGGGACTTCTTCTTTTTCCAACGGCAACAAAAAGTCTTCGCCGTATGTGGGCTTTTCAGAGCGTTTTGTTGTTAAGTATAGTCATGATTTTTTCCATGAATCTTTCTATTCAGCAAATAAATAGTAGTTCTGTCTATCAATATGTATGGTCTTGGATTATTAATAATGATTTTTCGTTAGAATTCGGATACTTGATCGATCCACTTACTTCTATTATGTCAATACTAATCACTACTGTTGGAATTTTGGTTCTTATTTATAGTGATAATTATATGTCTCATGATCACGGGTATTTGA